AAATGGTCACTACAGCTTTTGAAAGACTCTGACTTTTTTGTGGTTAGCTAGTGTCATTTACCTTCGGCTTCTTACCCTTACCCTTCTTACTGTTACCCTTCTTACTCTTTCCCTTCTTACCCTTACCCTTCGACTTCTTAGCCTCTGTAGGGTGTTCACATTCCGTTGGGGATTCAGTAAGAGGTTGCATCACAGGTTCCTCAGGAAGCAAGGCTGCAGACCGCGATTGAAGCTCTTCACGCAGTTTACCAATTTCTATCTCTTTCTTGTCTCCTCCAATTTCTTAATCTCATCCTGAAGATACATTTTATCAAATTGGAGAATAGTGCTTTCTTGACCACCGTAGTCTATTACATACTTAGGTTGTGTGTCTACCCAACGATTGTTATCATCATATACAGGATTCCTTTTGCTACCCAGTTTGAGTCCAAGGCTTACTTGGTAATTAATTTTACCTATATTTAGACTTTTCCAATCAATATTGAATAATCTTTCCACGGTGAACTCCTCTGTTCGAGACAGATTACCGTATTGTGACTGAAACCATTCAACATTTACATGCTGTTTAGCAAGACCCTTGTGCAACATTATAAAACCAGAATCTTTTGTATCTAAGTAATAAGACTTAGGTGCTAAGAAGATACCTTCATTTATAAAGTGCTCCATCTTTAACTTACCCAGGAAGATATTTCATCTTCTGGAAGAGGATTTCCTAGAATAGCTGAGTCAGTGTAGTAACAGTCAGGTCTGGAAATGTATTGGTACATATGAATACGAGAACAAGCTGTAATCGCAGCGGCCAATTGAACAGCCGATATACTAGGCACTCGGAGTCTTCAACATTTCCTTTATTGCTAACGTAAGATACGATATAGTAATCATCGCTCAGCTTATCTCCCATAATAGAATTATCCCTCATGACCAAATCATCATATAATGAATCTCTTATACGGAACACCAGTTTCTTTCCCCGACACACTCAACACTCGTAAAGTATATTATTCCTCACAAGAGGTGTGAAGGTGTACTTCTGCTGAGAAGCATAATATTTAATTAAGAAAATACCATCGAATCGTGAGAGGAAGTAAACTGTTTGAATCTTAGTTTCAGAAGCAACCACTGCTAAACGCTCTAGAAAGTAGAACAACATTCCCTTAATTCAAATTCATTGATGAATGTGTTATCTTCACTGAAATATGTATGAAATTTATTATCTGGCTTGGCACCAACATCTTCACCAGGCTTAACCACTAAGAAACCCACAGCGTAAGGCACATGAACATCATTTACTAAAACAGTCTCCGTATCGGCTACGGAGATAAATTACTCTTTCAAGCAATAGCTAAGTGGAAATATATCCTTTTTATAATCCAGTTACATTGCTCCAGCACGGGTTCCCTAGCAGGGGGTAAGCAAGTCTATCTGGGTGTTCCCTCCGGGGAAGAGCTTGAAGAGGGGTCATTTCCTAGTCTTATCTATTTGTTCAGGTTGAGAAATCACTGGTTCAGAAATGACTACGGTGATAAGAGAAACTGAATACCGGTATGCTCTGGAGCCCGTTACCACTACCCCAAAGGTACACTAGAGAAATGTTGCACTAACGGCACAGAGAGGTTGTTTTCAAGACAAGACTTGGAGTTATGGTTAACTTGCTTGGTGGGCGTTGGACGAGCGCCCTGCGATAGCTTGTCTGTAGGGAGTCACCCCCCTACATTCGGGAAATACCTGTGAAGCAAGCATTTTTCCCATACCAGAGGGGTTCAGATAAGACGGCTATGTTATTGAGGGTCACCCGTGAAACGGTGTTAAATTAGGCCTGCATGCCGCTAGTATGGTCACCAACCCTCGGGGGATTCTCAACCGATCTTCCCCCACGCTGTGAAGCGAGGCTGGCTCCATACCCATGATTTAAGGCGGGCGGGGACTGGGGGAAGAAAGACTTTCTCTTGAACCAAAACTCAAGATGATCCGATCCGTGCTTCGCCCCAAGGCACTAGGAGAAATTCTCTCTCTAAAACCGATCTGATCCACAGGTCGTTCTGCCGGCAGGAGAAGAAGAGAAAGCTTCGGCGCCAGGCATAGACCCCCCCTTCTTTCTCTACCACGATCCAGAGGCGATTATTTGAACCGCGCACTGTACCCAAGGGCTGGTAATACCTTGGGTGACCAACTCGAAAAAGACTTGCGTCAGAGCCATTAGGTCGGAGCGTTCGGATGCAGGAACTACCAATTCGGTCAAAATGGGCTGCGATAAATCCTGCGGCATGTTGATCTGCAGCTGGTCAAGGCAGGAAGTATATCAGTGATTGAATCCCCGCCTCTACCTCTGTTCGTCCCAAATGTGCCCCCTTCTCTCCAGTGTTTTATGTCTATCATCCCGTCTATCTGGATGAGTATGCCCCCCATAAAGACATAGAGAGCTTGCTAGTTAAGAATGAGTGCTTCTATCGGCTTTTCTGAGTTCCTCTTGTGTTCTTGTACCAATGTCTATATTCTATTCCTTTTCCTACAGATTCCATTCCGGAAGAGCAAACCTAGTACGCCCCTCTCCTTCCTTAAGAGCTTGAGTCTTCTAGCGACTTTGACGGTTTTGCTTTGAGGTGACTTTTTGCTTTTCCACCCCTTTGCTGAGACAAGTCCTGGATTTTATTCTTTCTGCTATGCCGCATTGTGAACTATAAAGAGGAAAAGTGAAGCCAGAACCCACAACTCACTTTGATCTTGCCAATTTCCCATAGAAGAATCTCCGCTACTATAGTCTAGTTATCTTTCGCAACTCTCTCTTGAAGCTTCTGCATAAATGAAATAAAGTGAGGGCCTTCTTACTTCCCAGAGTACCTACCACTTCAAGTGAGTCGGAAGCTCCGCGTAAGGTACTCAATTCAATCAAGTCGTTCAAGCAATCGGCCCTTTGTTAATGTTAAGGGGAATTGATGAAAAGAAGAATCGGTAAAATAAGACTTGGCCCAAAATAAAGTACTATTCATAGCTCGAAGAGTCAGGGCACTCTAAGTTTTGGATCGAATCGAAGAGTCAAGGAATGAGAGCCAAGAATGCGCGCTCAATAATAGATAGGCGAATCATGCTTATTATGGGACTATGCACTAGCCCCCTCAAGTGAGGATCGCCTTGAAGACCAACTCCAACTTTCGGGAACTCTTATGCCGATACATTATTAATTAATTCATTCTCCTGATCTTATCCCTGGAACCTCGGAGCGAAGCCCTGAGACTGGTTCAGAAAGACTACTAGAAAGAAGAGTTGTCAAAGGAAATCTGAACGGAATCGCAGAAGAAAAGAAGACGAACTATCGATCGGCTATATCGGATCCAAAGCGAGCCTTGAGTACAAACTAAGCCACTCTTAAGTCGGGGAAGGAGGGAAGAAAAGGTTATTCGCTATTATCTTAATTGGCTCACTCTTCCATCATACTTCGGACCTTCTTGCCAGCAAGTTTCAGCTTTCTTGGGCTTTCCGGGGATCGAGACTGATTGCATTGAATGCCAGACCGGGAAAGAGGAGAGACTAAGGATTAACAACTAGCATCTGAAAACGACTTCTAACCCTTAAGCGCTTTCTATCCCTTCAGAGCCAAAAACGAGAAATCCTGATCTACGACCACCCTTGCCTCGCGTCACTGGAAAGACCTCAGCCTTGAACTACCTGTCTACGCCTTCCCGAAGGCACCCCTCTCTTTCTTTGTATAAAAGAAAAGCGTCGTGCTGCTAGGTGAAGCGGGGGAATGCTGCACCCTATAGATGGCCGAAGTGCGTACCCGAATGAAGGATAGGGGGAGTAAGCTGCTTTATTAAAGATTAAAGGATACGGAGAGCAGAAAGAAAAGATATCCATTCCACTCTGTCCTTCCATCCTCTAAACTAACCTATAGAGAATAAGAGCTATTAAATGCGCCGCTCTTAAGTCGATGAAGGTGCATTCTATGCGCGAATTGAAGGCAAGAAAAGCTAGTCCGCAAGATTGGTTGTCCGCTTTACCGCTTTATCGGATTTGGAAGCCCCTATACGGATCAAGCTGACTCAGAGACAAGACAGGGGTAGGAAGGTTCTATGAAGGACCTTCTTTTTGGGTCTAAAATTTAATTTCCTCACTCACTTTCAATGAAGTCAAAGTTCTTCGCTTGCCTTGCCTCTTTCATCGCCCCTAACATAGGTTTGGGTCGTTCGCTTTCGCTTGCCCGCTTATTGATTAGGGCTAACCAACCCCTAAGGCTTTACTCACTCCCGCTTTTGATTAGGGCTAACCAACCTTTCTTCCTATCTTGAGCATTAGCCAACCCTCCCCCCTACCTATTAATGGCCGTCCTAACTTGATTTTAAATGCCCTACCTTATGAAGGCTTCTTCTAATTTGAAAATAATAAAATCAAGCCCTTCAAAGCAAGCCTCCTGCTTTCCCTGGCCTTCGCCTTAATAATGTGCCTAACTCGCTTGCTTTCGAATCCAACCTTTAGCTTCTTTCTGCGCATTCTTTCTTTTAGAGGAATTCCCTAGCTTCAATTCAGTGAATGCTTTATACTACCCCCCTTTCTACGGATCTGGCTGCTCCCATTTCGCTCGCTCCTACTACGAAAATTTGAGTTCAGGAGTTGTTAGTGGCTTCATTGAGAAGTTCAGGAGGTAAAACATACTTCATTGCAAAGTTCATGAGTGGGACAGAAAGACTTGACTTCATCAGTTCTAGGCAGGCTAAAATGCTTACCGATACCGAAATTCCGCTTGTCCCTCTAATTCTCATTTCAAGGAAAGTCTTCTTTGAGCTAGCCAGTGCCGGTCTTTCTTTCTTACTAAAGTCTGGGCCTAATCCTAAAGTAGGCAGTCCGAAGTCAGCAAAGCTTGAGTGAGAAGAGCGAAGCGAAGGAGGTGAAAGGGCTAGGGTTGGCAAGCTTCAACTTGATCTTTATTCATAAGAATAGGGTTCATTAAAGACTCGAAAGATGAAAAGTGCGTTCCATCCGGCTAGAAGAGCGAAGGCTCAAAAGAAGATAAAAGCCAAAGCCTTACTATATTCTATAGGGGGGGGCGGGTAGGAAATGCCAGCAGAGAGCGAAATGCTTGAGCTGACGGTTCTTGTCTTGCTCTATCCATAGAAGATAAGTTCTTGGAATGCTAATCACAGCGATTGACTTCGCTAGCAAAACAGGCTAAGGCGAAAGAAGTCAGAAAGGAAAGAGAGGAAAGCCAGAGTAGACGTTTTTGGTGAGTGTGAGTATCCTGCTTTTTCATTCACGATTTTCTCTTTTATGCTGCTTTTTTTATTATTTCTTATTGCGTCGAGCAAGCTTTAAAGAAAGCAGATAGGAGGGACTACCGGGGGAGGTAAGGGCACATAGAAGATTTTCTTACTGAATTGATTCCTTACTTTTCTTCTTGAACTCTCTTTGCTTTGAAGCCTTTTCAAATAGGCTTTGCTTTGGAATGCGCGTTCTGCTAGGCCTGGACCAGATACTATTCCTGCTAAGACTAGGATTCGCCTTTCAACTCACAGCTCTCTTCGCCTTAACACACGAGTTTGACCTCCGCTCTCCTCCTTCTAAAAGGTAAGGATTCTTCTCTTTCTTATTTACGTTTACGGGAATGAATTCCAGATCTTCGTCAAGCTTTCGCAAACCTATCCTTCATCGAGTCCATTCGCTTTCCTATCTTTTGATAGTACCTATTCTATTCTTCCCTTTCCCTTAATCTAGATCTAGTAATAAGGCATTCTTTCCTAAAGTTAGCATACCTCTCCGGTTATCCCTTTCTGTCTGCTCTCCGCCTCCTTTCGATAATCTAGCTTGGTCCTTTCTTTTACACCTTGTGGAAAGTGGAGTGCATAAGCCCTTTTAGAGTTAGAGTTAGAGATAGGCTTTTACTGCTCTCAAAGCGTATCGAAGACCTAGCGGTTGAGGTTGAAAGAGCGCTGGAATGTCTTGAACCAGGACGAGTCAAACTTTGGATGTCAAAATGTATTTTGAAATAGGATGGATATAGGGGTCTCTTTCATTGTTTCAGTCTATGTCTATTACTTCTGAGTTCTATGTCTATTACTTGACTTCTGAGTCAGGAATTCCCTGGCAATCCGAACTGAGGAGAAAGAGCAAGCAATGTGTCCTCGCTTGAAGGGGCTATGGGTCAAGTTTCAGCTCGGTTCTCAAAGAAGGGTAAAGGGGCAGCCTATCTTACTTCTTACTAAACGAAAGAAAGGGGCTAAGTGACTCCTCGAAAGCCGACCCTTATTTGAATATGAAATCCCTAGGGATTCAAAAAGGCGGAAGACTCGGGTGGTTCAAGATCTGCTTCAAGAAGGTCTTCCCTAGTTTCAAGAAGGTTTTCCCTAGTAGCGTCTTAGTTTGACCAGCAAGCATTCGTTCCAGGTAACTGCCTTTTGGCTCGACTATGAGGGTCCGAACGAAAGCGAAAGCTTGGCCAAACCTTATAGGGGTGAGCGAGAGGAAAGCGAAAGAGAGGGCACCGGACCGGTTCTCGTTATTGGTCTATTTTACACCAAGAGAAGGAGAAGTAGTTGCTACGTTGCAACCTTCAATGACTGTCTTTTATGATTTACTAGAATACCCAACAGAGCGGGTTTATGCAACTATGCGAGTAAAGCAGTCGCAAGTGAAAGGATTTGTCCCTCAGACAGCACTGAAGCTCATCACATTTTTGGGAGAAGGCGACACCAAGCAAGACTCGAAGACAGAAAACGATAGAGGTTCAAGATTCTATTCACGATTCTACCTGAGTTAAGCCTTTCCGCTTAGACTTTAGAGGCGTTGGGGGCCCTTAACCCTTTCCATTGCGCCTGCCGTCTTCACTCCTGTCTCCCCGTTACCTTCCGCTTGTAACTCTCCTTTTGTCAAGTCTTTCGGTACTGTACTTGTGGAACTCCTGAATCTTTAATTCGACGAAAAACGGGCATAGATTCGAGAGAGGGAATGAAAGACGCTCGAGTGCCCTAATATAGATATGGAGGGAATTCAATAAGTAAGGTTGGACTCTCAGAGAGGAGAAACAGGGTTGGCTCCAGCGAGGATACGGCCCCTCTTATATCCGTCTCTCTTTTTCCTGGCTATATGCCTAGCTAGCGCGCTTTTCTTTATGCTTTGTGAGGAAGTAATTCTTTCTTTGATCTCCCGGTTCTACCTCTGGATCCCCTGCCTGCTTTGTCCTTGGCTTGGCTCGATTTCTGATTGTTGAGCTCTAGAGTGGGGTCCCATTCATCGCCATAAGAGAAAGAGTAGTCTCGCATATCGCATAACGGTCTTACTTTCTTTGAGGAAGTCCCCCCAGGTTGGTTGTCTGGTGATTGGCCCACGCGCCAAAGCGAAAGGCATTCTGGATTGTCGGGCCTTCTCGGTCACTAAAGTGGTGGGCCTTGGCTCGATTCCGAAGTCATGGGAGAAGGGGCGGTATCCAAATCTATCTTTTATCCTAGGATCGAGAGATCCCAGTCGCTCTTCCTGCTTAAAGGTATAAATAGATCCCCTTTTTTGGAAATAACT